ATTTATTTTTGTTACATACTTTGTATAATAAACTCTTTACCCATCTATAAAATAGATGGGGTATTTCTCTAAAGACCGAAAGTATGTAATATGTAATATGATCTAGACTATTAATGCATATGTATGTCGATTCATATCAATGAATTTGTAGAAAAGAGACTCGTACAAATTAATCATGTGCCAGGAACCAGATTTGAACTGGTGACACGAGGATTTTCAGTCCTCTGCTCTACCAGCTGAGCTATCCCGACCATTCCAGATACCGCATTCTCAGTTTACTAGATAACTTGGGTCTATGTCAATTCAAGGGGTATTACAAAGTCTTATCCAGGTGCTAGAATTTCTTGGATCTTCAAAAAAAGGAAGACTTTGTAAGTTTCAGTATGAATAATGATATCGACCGTGACTCGTTCAAATGGGGAGTCTTTGGTCAAAGATGTTCATTTGTACATGTATCATATATCACAAGACTTGTCATAAGATAAAAATTTTTCACCCAGATCCATTTGTAAAAGAGTAGGGTGAATGAGAAAGATAACGAATTTTGAATTACTAACAAAAAAAAGATAAGATAAATAGTTAAGGAGTCAAATGGGCTTTTTTGGGGATAGAGGGACTTGAACCCTCACGATTTTTAAAGTCAACGGATTTTCCTCTTACTATAAATTTCATTGTTGCCGGTATTGACATGTAGAATGGGACTCTATCTTTATTCTCGTCCGATTAATTAGTTCTTCAAAAGAACTATCAGACTGTGGGGTGAATGCTTTGATCGATGCATATTCCATTCTTTCTTCAATATGGAATCGATTCACAACAAATTTTTCCGTTTTTTATATAAAAAATACAGATTCAGGTCGTTATTAATCATTTGATAGAGTATTTCAGTACGTATATGTATGTATATACGTATATCCTTCATCTTTTCGGAAGTTTCAATGGAAGGATTCCTCTACCAATGCAACACAGTCAACTCCATTTGTTAGAACAGCTTCCATTGAGTCTCTGCACCTATCCTTTTTCACCTTCTGAACCTTTGTTTGTTTTTGGAAAACAGGATTTGGCTCAGGATTGCCCATTTTTTTAATTCCGGGGTTTCTCTGAATTTGAAAGTTCTCACTTAGTAGGTTTCCATACCAAGGCTCAATCCAATTAAGTCCGCAGCGTCTACCAATTTCGCCATATCCCCCTTTCTTTTTGTTTTGAGATTAGGATCTCATTTTGATTGTGATGTTGTTCTACTTTTTCTTTCATTTCTTCATTTCTACTGGAACCGTTGAATTCATTAAATTAAATAAGGATTCCTATTTCGAAAAAGTTGTTCTCTTCTTTGATTTCTTGGTTATCTTGTTTCATCTTCTATAGGAAACCCACATTTGGTCCAATCAAAAACGATTCTATCATTTCTGTATCCGCAATTCAATATAGATGGATATATGCCACGTATATATGTCTCTCTTCTGCTCGTTTTTCCCATGCAATTTGGAATACTTGAACGGTCGATTCTTTTTTCTAAATAGAAAAACTATATGATATGGAATAAAATATAGAAGTGTAATAAAAATACTTTCAATTTTGATTTGAAAGCAAAAATCAAAATTTTTGAATCTAAAAAGAATAATCTAATTGATATAATTGAGAAAAAGAAATCGAAATTATATATCGCTAGATTAATCGTTATATTCTATAGTAAGTATGAGTATTGAATATTTCCTTTCCATTCTATATTCTATTTTTCGATATTCATTATGACTAGCTACTAGCTAATAATGAATCACTAAGAATGCAAATCTTATAATCTTATTCTTATATAATTAAGTATATATATACTTATACTATATATATATATAATATAGTATTCTTTTTTAAATTAATAGCCAAGATTCCAATAGTTTATTGAATTCCTATGCATGTCTAATTTCTCTTATGTGAGCCTGCTTAGCTCAGAGGTTAGAGCATCGCATTTGTAATGCGATGGTCATCGGTTCGATTCCGATAGCCGGCTTTTCTCTATTTATTTTATTCGAGTTTTTACATGATTGAGAATGTCCCTTTGAAATCCGAAATAAAAGAATATTGAAAAAACTTCTCCCTCTTTTTCCAAAAAGTTGTCGATTTTTTATGTTATAGGAACTTCCAACTATGTCACGAAAAGAGTTTTTTTCTCTTTTTTCTCTATCTATATAGAATATATCTATATAGAATATAGATATATATATAGAAGAATAGAAAGGTCTGGATATTTGTCCAATTCATCTCATTATCCAAATACATGTCTTATTTTTTTCTTTATAGTACAAGTACACTACTTCCGTAAACTTCGCTTCATTTATCATTTAGTTCAGTTTTAGTTTAGCTTTATTCTGTAAAATGAAATTTCATCAATAAGAATAAAATAGAAAAAAGAATAAAATTAAGGAGTCTTTATGTCGCGTTACCGGGGACCTCGTTTCAAAAAAATACGCCGCCTGGGAGCTTTACCGGGACTAACTAATAAAAG